AGTGTGCAGTCAGCCAGTAGATGACACCATAGAGGGAGTTGGAAAAGCACGGATAGGGGTTCTACCACGATATGATATCTCTTATTGACAAAGCGCTATCAAAGCCACTGTCCCAATAGCTTCGTTTAGGAGCCCACTAAATTTCTTGTTAGATGGAGGAGCGGAAGGGGCAAAGTAAACGACCCACGGGGCGGTAAGAAGGTATGTGAAAGTAGAAGCCAGGGAAAGAGAGAGCAGAGGAGCTAATAGTTTAACCATACCGCCCATGCCGATCTGCCAACTTTCAAGGACGGACTTTCCGTTGACACCTAGTTCTTTCCTGCGGCTCGTCTCACGACTGGGTCAAAGCAGAGTCCAACCAATCTACGCATAGAATAAAGCAATCGTCAACCGAAAGACCAGAAAGACCTGGAACAGTAAGATCGGGAGGTGTCCTCTTAAGAAGGAATAAAAAACTTCTGGGGTCAGCTTCGATCACGAGGAGAGAAGAGCGGACCATTGAAAGTCTCAATTCCTATCCGCCCAAGGTAGAGAGTTCGATTTCGAATCCAACGATTTATTGACCTACGAATCTGCTATTACGCAACTCAACCCTTCTCCGCAAACTCTTTCAGTTGTTGGATGCGCAAAACAACCTATTCCCCTTTACGACGACTCGGTGACCTTTGACACGTTACACCTGGTTGCACGTAATCTTTACTTTCGCCTTTCACTCGTGCAGTTGGACTGACTAGTGACTTTAAACCTTGAGACCCTTTCGGTTCATTGCAAGGAAAAGAAAAAAGGCAGCTTTCGGCGAACACAAGCCCTCGGGACTTGACACTTGGACACCGGGAAGCTTGCCCCTTGAGCCTGGGTCCTTCGTTTGGAACTGCCCTTTTCCTTTCCACTTTGGAATTCCTCGTTGCTTTCCCCTTTGACCTGTGTCAAACTCCACTTTTGCTGTTGCCAGGTGGAATGATTCATTCAACCTCGGTATCGGCAACCAAGACGCCCTTCTCTGTCGAATGAATCTTCAAATCATCATCTTCAAACCACGACTCCGATCACGGTTTCCAGTTTACTTTATCTCAGGTGACAGGGGCAGGAGAACACTTCACAAAATGCGCTTTGACAGCGAGCGAGATCTTTGAAATTCAATCAGAACAGCACTGGGTGAGTAAGAAATAGGATTCTTTTCTTGTCTGAGTCGCGTGGATCACAAAATGGATCTATGATTTCAAGTCCACTCGTTGATTTCGAGAAAACCGAATCAATCTCCTTCGGACCCTCCAACTCGAGATTTTGATTCATAGAACTGGCCATCAAATGTATATTCATCCATCTATCAGCTGCGTCTTCTTTAGTGAATGAAAGAGGGACTCGTTTCATAGGTAGCAAGGATAGGAAGAAGCGGGCTTTTGAATGTGGGTGCTGTTGGGTACAGCTAGCAGAGGGGATGTCGGAGCTAGGGAATATACTTTGTGATTGCTGAACTCGCGGAAGAGAAAGGTCGTTTTAGACCTTTTTTCTTTCTTTTTTTGTTAACAATATGAAGAGAACACATCAGGTTTGGTCTTGGAACGCCATGCTAACACCATGCTTAGCAAACCGTGCTAGGACCTATCTTAAAACATCATGCCATGGGTGCTTCAAAGCCGGTTACATTCTTTCTCCGAGAAGCCAGTTATAGAGCATAGCCAAACCTCGCGAGGGAAGCGGGTCAGCTTGACTAAAGGTCTTTTTTCATAAGCTGGAATTGCTTTATTGCATAAGTTGAGTTTGCTGCTGTCGTATTGAATTACGGAGGAAAAACGCAGCTCAAGGCTGCCTCCAGAAGGAGAGAGATTCGATCTAATCAGTTCAAGAAATGCTCTTTTTACTTCCTTTTTCTAGGTGTCTTAGATCTCATAGCATGTATAGAGAGAGAGTTTCGGGAGTCTTCTATTCAAACTGCTTCATCCTTCTCCGGTTCTACGCCCACTCATCCTTTCCCTTGCATGCCTGTCTACATCGGAGAAACTAGAGTACTTATTTCCAGAAGGGAATGACTTATTATATTGCCGGGTTATAAAAGGGAGTCTTCCTTTCATTGCTTGGTGCACACTTCCTTTTCCTCATAGTTACTTTCCCTGGGAGAATAACCCCGAGCCTGAATACCTGAATAGAAGGCCAAGTAGCTCCCATTCCAAAAACCTTAGATTTTAGGAAGAATAAATCATCATAGCAAGGGGAGAGCCGCTTGGGAAAGGGATCGAACGAGAAGCTTTGGTAGTTTGGTAGCCGGGCCACGTAGCGAAGATAGACCCATGAGCCCTAAAGAGAGAGTGTATTTCTTTCGCTCCTCTCCCTTAAGGTCGAGCTAACTCGGTCGATAACCCCCTTTCCTTATTAGTTGAGACTCTGGCTGAAACGTCTTCCTTAGCCTCTTCTTCGGAATCTCTGTTTGAAACTCCGAACTTCTTTGTCGAGCTAGGAACCTACTTGACTGGAACGATCTCTCTTCCTTTTCGAACTTCACTACCAGCTATCAGCAGCGCCCTTCGCTCCTTTCTAAGTCTAAAAACCTTGGCTCAGAAGATCTCTGCCTTAGTCTTTGCCGAGTAATCTGTCCTATCGTCGAGTAGCTCCGCACCTCTGCTTGCTAAGAGCTTCTTTCTTTCCCCCTGAGGGCTTAACTGGTAAAGAATACCAAGAGTTGATGAACTCAGTCATATACCCCCAGCTCAAATTCTGCCTCTCCGATCTAAGCCCTCTCTCTAGTCAGAAATAGCGTAAGTAAGTAAAGAAGGATGGATCGACAGGCCAGCAAGGGCCTTCTACCGCAGCGGACCCACAGGCCAATGCCTCTTCCATCTTCTAGATAATCGAGCTAAGACTAGAGAGTCTGGGCACGAATCACCACGAATTTTAGAATAGACATGGTAACCACCACCTCTAAGTCGGAAGGAGTTCCTAAAGGAACAACCTAACTTCTTAAAGACGAAAGCGCTTACGTAGCCATTACACAATTTTATCAATGGGATTGACAATGGACTAATGTCCATCCTGTCAACCTTATGATTATTAATAATAAAACGTTTGGCAAACTCGCAAGCACCCTTAAAAGAAACAAGGGATTTCTCTTTCGAGATAATCGCAAGCGATTCTTCCATGGGTTTAACATACTCCTCAGCAACCTTGGTATCGGCAATTACTATGTCATCACCGAGGATTGCATAATCTTTGAAGAGGGTACACTCGTTCTGCCGATCTCCATACCAACGCGTGATGCGCTATCGCTTCCACGTCCCCGGAAGTAGAGTCCCCTTTCACTCGAAACCAACTAGGATATTGATTCCTCTTTTCACCTTTTGCTGACGGCGTTGGAGCTGCCCCTCTAACCGATATCAACCTTCAATCAAACGGATAGGCGTCGTGTAGAGACCTTGTGTTGAGTATATGACCTTTCCTTCACCCTTAATAAGCACATCCCAGGATTAGAACTAGAGTCAACTTCCTGGACAACGCGGGAGCGAAGGGCGAAAGGCGTCAGGACTTTCATTCTCAAAAGCAGGAAGCCTCTCACTCTTTCAATAGGCTGAAACTAACCTATCTCATTAGAATCCACGATTGTAACTAGAGCCTGAGACAACTAGTTCTTATTTTTATATAGGATTAGCACAGGTAGTAGGAAAGACAGCCCAGAAGCTAGCCATCGTCTGTCTTCTCCGGCATTTCCGTTTTCAAGAAGTTCGCCTTCCTATCTTTCTTCGGCTTTCCCCCTGTCTTCGGTACTAGCCTTCCCTTCCTCCCCTTTATCCCTTCTCTCTTCCAAAAGGGCATGATTAGCCTCAATTCTTGGCCTCTTGACACTTTATGTTGCAGTTGACCCCAAATCGGATGTCTCTGGGCTTAAAACTCTCACTTGCGCTGCCAGCTGATGACAGAACATTCAAGGGAAATACCCATGGTTAAATGTTTACACATAAGGGAATAGAAATGATATTCGCCTATATCACCCTAAAATATATACACCGATCAGCCTGCACTCTACTACTATGGGTTCAAGATGTTATTCTAACTCAGACGTTAGAGAGATAAAAACGGTAGGGCTACGGGTGGTAAAGGTAATCTGAGCTAGCATTATACCATTAATGGTTAGATAGCTACGGATTTTTTCCCTACAGTAGCACAACTATCTGGGTCAAACAGCGGCAGAAGATCAAAAAAGAAAGAAAACTGCCTATGTTCGATCTTCTTGATGTGTTGTGATATCCAAAAGTGTCTTCTTTAGATTCATAGAAATGATTATGTCTGGTATTGCTGAGCTAGCTAAGTGGATGCAATATGTAGTAATCAATAAAACTGAAAGGAACGAACCCCAACTTTAAAAGGCATGTTCGGGGACTAGCCCTTAGAGCGGAATACAAAGTGGATTGCCCCTGAAGTTGAAGGGAAACCCATCACATATCAAGAAGTCATGCCTCTGCCCGGCCTGGACTTCATTCATTACACTGCCAAAGTCTGGATCTTCAGCAAGCAAACTGCTGAAAGTGTCAAAGCCCAACACTTGAGCGCGCAAAGTAGCCAATAAACCAACTCTCCTGCTGAGAGCATCTGCAACTCTGTTCTTTGCACCCGATTTCTGTCTCAACACAAAAGGAAATTCCTACAAGTACCCTACCCATTTGGCATGTCTGGCACTTCACTTCTGCTGGCTGCCTAGGTGCTTCAATGCCTCATGGTCCGAATACAAGAGAAACTCCCTGTGCACCAAGTAATGCCTCCAGTGCCTAAGTGTCTGCACCACTGCATAAAACTCCACATCATAAGTGCTGTAATTAAGTTTAGACCCACTCAACTTCTCGCTGTAATAAGCTATAGGTCTTCCCTCTTTCTTGGCTTAACACTGCACCAATGCCTAGCTTAGAAGCATCGCAATCTACTTCAAAGAACTTGTCAAAATAGGGCAATGCTAATACTGGAGCTGATGACAACTTGGCTTTGATCTCTCCAAAGCTTCGCTCAGCCTCGGGTGTCAACACAAATGGTGCTCCTTTCTTCATGCAGTCGGTGAAAGGCGACATCACTGCACTAAAGTTTGCAATGAACCCCCTGTAAAATGAAGCAAGTCCATGGAAACTCCTAGCCTCCTGTAAAGTTCTCGGCAAAGGCCAATCTATCATTTTGACTGGTCTACTGCCACTCCTTCTCCTGATACCGTTGATGATCAATCATCAACACACACTTCTTCATCGTGGCATAGAGTTTCTCTCTTCTTAAAGTATACAACACTTCCCGCAAGTGCTATAAGTGAGCATCTTGGTCGGCGCTGTAGACAAGTATTTAACCAAAATACACAACTACAAACTTGCCAATGTATGGTCTGAGCACTTGATTCATCACCCTCATAAATGTGCTCGGGGCGTTGGATAGCCCAAATGGCATAACCAACCATTCGGACAGTCCATCCCTCGTCTTGAAGGCTGTTTTCCACTCATCACCCGGTCTAATTCGGATTTGATGATAGCCTGACTTGATCTCAAGCTTAGAGAACACTCTAGCACCTGCAAGCTGATCAAGCATGTCATCCAATCTCGGTATCGGTAAATCAATAGGTTAGGTCTTCCTTGCCTATACTTAAGAGTCAGAGCGGGCGACATCCTACACAATGGTCTACCGATAGCCACATGGAAGGAGTTGGATCGCTTTCTTGTTCACCTGTACGAGATTGCTTTCTGTGCGCGTACGGATCGACAGAGAGACGTCGTAAGTAAGAATTGCCAGTGACCAATCAATCACGATAAGAGGATGTTCTCCAAAACCACAAGGGGAAGGGCATTACAGCTTCGATTCGATGCTCTCAAACAGATGGCTTCCTTTCTCCAAGAGTAAGAGGGCATTCGAGGGCTAATGATATTCCCGAATCGAGTTCTCGGTCTCACCCAGCGTAAAGTAAGTAAAGCAGTAAAGCAGTCAATCCAGTAAGAAAGGCACTAAGACTCATTCCGTCTATTCGACATCGGCACAGGCTAAAAAGAAAGCCAAGACAGACATCCAGGAAAGTGAATTGTTTATATACAGACCGCTAAGAGTAATAGCTTATACTTGGATTAACTGTGCAGCTATAACAGACGATTTAAAGATACGATTCGTTCCCGGCCCAGATACGTGCCTGCTACGCTTCCTTCCGCCTTTGCTTGCTAGAGTGGAGTTCAAGTCAAGTATGGAGGACAGGTTGATAATTGATATTTCTGTACAGAACATACAACCACTTCACTTCTACGCTTTGTTGGCAGGGAAGAACGTCTAATAAGAAGGGGATATTAGCTATGGTAGCAAGAGGCTCTTTATGAGAGAAAAACCTTTGATCAAACCAAATGCTATGATCCGGAAGTAAGGCGGCGCAAACATCTAGCAATTCCCGGTAAGCAAGGAAGAAAACAAAGCATAGCTAGTCGGCTTGACCGATCAGATAGACGGAACAGATTGGTTTGCCTCAGACAAGACCAAAGGCTACTCAGGTATTATATCATAGCGCACTACTTATAGAATAGAAGAATCGGCAAAGACTTAGATACTTGGCTACAAAGGAGTCAGGAGAGACTTAGCTCTGAAACCGGGGAAAGGGCTAACTAAATGTCTTTCCTTGGGGTTTGAGTCTCCGTATTCCCCTTTGAGGAGTATTGAAAGAAGCTAGTTCGTTTTTCCCTACTTTTACTCTTAGTGAGTTTGAATTTGAAAGCCTTTCTAAAGCAGGAAAAGGAAAGCGAGACCCGGGCCTACTCTATACCTTCGCGAAGGTCTATCTCTTAGTTTCATTTCCAGTGAAGTCAAAATAAAACTGCTACTTCCTTTCAGTCGAGCCGTTACGCCCCTTGGTGCAGAAGCTTGTCGGTCCCCTGCTGTCAATAAAGCAAGCCTTTTCCCCTTTCCTGGTAATTAGAACAGTGCAGTGGAACGAATTCATTCTATTACGTGATTGACATTGACAGACTCGGATAGCTAGGGAAAGAAAGGTTAGTTTCGCTTTCAATATATTCAAATCGGCTGCGCCCCCTTTAGATAATATAGAGAGGGGTGAGCGTTCTTACTATTCTTTGTTTGAGCCTCTGGGAATGCTTGAAAAAGCTCTTCTTCCAATAAGCTCGTGACCACTCTCAGAGTTAGCTGGGAACAAAAGGAATAAGTGCTCAAAGCAAGAACAGCTTCACCCGAGGAAAGAGGCTTTCCCGATAGGGAGAGGTTAGGGGGTGGAAAGACATATTAGAGCAATGTCCCTTTGTTAGCCCGGCAAGAGTGAATTTTTGAAGACTAGCTTTCCAACGGGCTAAAGGGGAGAGTTTGACAAAAGAGATGTTAGGCCTGCGTTCTGCCCGAACTAAACCACAAGCCTCTGTTACGTGTACGAAGAGAACCAAAACATGGAGAAGAATACTGAAGAGGGACAGAAAACGCCAACCTGGTACTAGGGTTTTAGATAAAGGTAAGAGGAAAGAGACCTGGTATGATGTTCAGGTCATGGATTCTGAGGAACGGAGTTACTCGACTTAAATCGTTTTTGTATGAAAAGCCCTAGGATAGAGCAAGCAGAGATTCTCTCAAAAAGCCATGATCGTAGACCAACCTTGAATAGGATATTCTTTGAAGAGAGTCATTGCCTCCCCCGTTCACTCCACTTGAAGCAACCTTACTAAAAAGCTAAAAGGAGAGTTTAGGCATTAGGCTTAGAGGTATGCAAGAAGCTGCTAACTCAAGAAGCTATGAGTCAAGAAGGGCATCTGACAACCGAGTTAACCCTTTCGGATAATAGGTAGCAGCTCTAGCTCTCTCTTCCGCTCTTCGTCTAGAAGCACTATTCGATTAGGAGCTACATGACTCAGGGTTATAAATCCAGAAAGTCCAGTGGCTACATCTAGCTATCTGAAGCTAACTTGTCCTTATACCACTAGAATAGATAAAATAAAGGATGGCAGCACTTGCAGGGAGGTTCACGATCCCCGCACTCACTACGCAACGTAGACTTCTTTATTGATAGTGCCTGGTAACTAATCGCATTTCAGATCTTACTAGATAGGATGGAGACGAGTCTCAACAAGCAGGGCAGGAGAGATTACCTGCTCCGATAACAACTGAAACTTTTCCTATTCCCGTAGCCAGGAGGAAGGACTAGGGTTAGGCATTCAATGGTTTTCGATGTATGATTGATGATGGGCGTGGAACGACGGCAGAGTCAAACTGAGCTGGGCACTCCGCAATAGAAGTCTCCGAATCAAATCCCTCATTTCCGCTCCGCCCCTAGTCCTGAAGAGAAGTGGCCTCCAGTAATTCATGCCGCTTTCACTTTCAGGCCTTTCTCTGAAACTCCTACTTATTGTGCCTTAACTATCACTACGGATATGCTTCAGACAGGTGTCTTTTATTTCCTATTCTCAAATCCGCAAGAAGTTTCTTCCCCGCCTCACTTACTAAAGAGCTGGAGTTAGAACGGAGGGTTGGTTATCGACTCTACACTACGGGTTAGGTTAGTTTCTTCCTTGGTATAAAAAGCAGAAGTCATTAGCGGACTCCCTACCTACCTTGATTTACGGCTAGAGCTACCCTTACTTGCCTTACTTTTACGATCCTGGGGGAACCTTTCCCTACATAAGACATGACGGTACCTGCCCTGACGGCTGCACTCCATTCACCCCGGGCAGCAGGTAACGAGACTGAACCTGGGGTCCAGGATCTGTAGTTTGTAGTTCTCCAAACTTGAAAAGTAACTAACGGCTGGTGAAAGGCCCAACTTTCCTTTTTTAGGATAAATTTGCCTATGACTTGATGTAAAACGAAAAAGTACTTTAAGATAGGCATGAATCCCTAATAGGCGCTCTTAGTCTTACATCATTCTTTTTTCCTCATTCGACCAGGTAGGAGCGGAGAGACACTCGACTAACAGGAGAGGTGGTTCGGAGACAAAAACCCGTAAGGTTGAGGGGAGGATCCATAGTAAGCTGCGTATAGGCTCATTGCAGTTCCTTGAATTCGCTCGGTACGACTTCAAGTCTCGGGAGTAACAACTTCGTTGCCGTGCCCGTTCCCCTGCCCCTCGGGGCCTTGTGATAATGAGTGATTTCTTGCTAGGGCTAGGGGACCCTGGATCCTAACCCTACATGCGTAAGGGGGCTCAACCGACAGGGTTAGAAAGTCAAATTATATTCGTAGCGGGGGAGTTAGTGACTCATTAACATTCCTGCCCCAGAATAAAGAGATCTTTGACCGCTCCGCTATATTCTATTCCTTCAATAGGTGTGGAGTTTTGGCAGTCAAGCAGTAAATGAAATGGAGGGACGTAGCGAAAGTAAACAAGGTGATTCATGAGATGGTTTAAGATATGAGAGATTCCCTATGCTAGTGCTGTTCCGATTTTGTTCACAGCATCCGATCCGATTCACCCCGAAAAAGCTTGAGTAAAGCAAGGATGGCATTACAGTCAGAAGAAGAATTCGTATAACATTGAATCGAAGGAATTAGACCGAAAGAAAGGCAAAAAGAAAAAGGAAAGTCCCACATTTATGGAATGAGATAGTTGAAAAAAGGGGCCTATCGCGCCGCCAAATAGCCTATGCACATGAACAAGAGCGCATTCCCTCCACCCATACAAGCAGGGGAGTCTGGGATCCTAAGTATGAATCCGATTAAATGTAGATTGCCACATCACAGATATGGATATGCAGATCCTCAAAGCCATGGAAAAGGGGAACTTAGAACGCTCCAATAGCCGAAATGAAATCGGATTATGTTCCCGGTATAAGAAGGAAGGTGCCTAGCAAGGCATATTAAGGACACCGGTTCCTTCCAGCAATGATATACTATTCTATGTCAGTTCCGGTTCTCAATCAAGCAAAGGGGATTTGAGTCATAAAGCCGCTTCCTTCTTAAAGAAGTAAGGAGTGTTGATTTTAAAGGAAATGGCCTGGGCCTGATGTCGGAGATTCATGGGTTGCTAAGAAGGCAAGGGACACAGTGACTCTACTGAAAGGAGAGGGGGAGCCTTACTTACTCAATAGGGCAATGAAAAGAGGAGAACGAGGACAGCTGACTACCGCTAAAAGTAAGACTACGAGTACACATTGTATGATTAAAAACTGCCGCTGCATACTACCCGGTGCTTGCAGGTCTGACTGGTGCCTTCTCTCCAACAGCTGCTTCAATCAATGTTAAGTCTGACTACGAGGCTTCTTAACCCGCAGCTGACTACTTATTGAAAGACCGAACAGGAAATGAAAAGTCGTACTACAACAACTGTAAACATTCCCTCCCCGCTCTTACTTTGATCGACTTGCCCGCACAGCGTCTTTTTTGAGAGAAGAAGTCAAGGGGCTAAGCGACTCTCGAAAGTCGTCTTTTGTATCGCGCCAAGAGAAATGACATAGATAAGATCATTGCTTAAAGAGTTTCATTGTAGAATTTTTATCATCCCAATAGTAGCTGCTGCCCAAAGGTGCTTTATGAAAGCCGGTCCACAGCAGTGAAAGTACGATGGATTCCGTCGATCGAACGAAAACAGCTTCTTGCTTTTTTGCCTCTCTGGCTTGACTACTCTGCTTGCTTAACACAAGTCTTATTTCACCTTCCCTTCACTACCCCTCCGGCTCGAAAGCAACAAGCAACGGATTAAGCAACTTGCGCGAAACTTGAGTAGTTCTCAATAAGGGGCAACAAGCAACGGCTTTCTCTGATAGAGGCTCGCTTCTTCAAGTTCCGCTTGCTGCTTTTCATTTTGATCGGAGTAGGTGCTTGCTGCTCGCTCGCTGTCTACTAAATGAGCCTTCACTGCCCGCCCGGCCCCTCTCTTTAATCTTAAGTAAAGTGAAGTCAAATCAATGAAGTGAACAGCCCAACCTCTTTGTTTGAAGCTTTGCCAGGAAGCTTCTACTTGTTGAAGCTTTGTTTCCCCTAATTCCGAAACACAACAATAGACTTGCAACTATAGTATAGGAAAAAGCTTCTCTTTGATAGCGGGAGTTCAGAAAGGATCTGATCGTAGATAGAGACTTAAACCTGTGCGGGGGTAGGGGCGGATGTAGCCAAGTGGATCAAGGCAGTGGATTGTGAATCCACCATGCGCGGGTTCAATTCCCGTCGTTCGCCCAAAATCTTAATAAACGATTTGCTACTTAAAAGGAGAAAGGGCTTTTTTTATAGAGCAAGAGGTGAGTAAGGGGGGGTTTGCTGGCTAGCTCGTGCAATCAACGAAAAATGCCTTCGCGTTAGTAAGCTAGCTTTGTAAGCCAAGCAAGCCTGGTTCTCCGGGCACTACGGTAGGACGTGGATCGATCATGACGAGAATGGACTTCTTCGTAATGTAATAGAAGAGTCACAGTCCAGTTCCCCGGGCTTTCTCCCTTCTCGACCAGACGAAGGAGATATTCATTCCATTCAGGCGGGTAAGGGCTTGGCTTGACCGTGTGTTCCCCCCTGGTCGGGTCGGAGGCGAAAACTGGCAAAGTTCATCATTCAGTGGTGGGGTGTTCATAGAAAAGAAGGCGTCGCCCAACGAGTGGCAGATTTGGATGGAGTCTCGCTTGGATGCTGGGGAGATCCATAGATCTGGATAGAGTCTCCCTCATAGAGGAAGAGTACGCGCGCTAGCGCGCTACGGCTTACGCAGTTGATCGGATCAGATAGCCCTTCGGGCAACCAACCAAACCCGGCACATCAAATTCCATTCCGATCAACAACTTGGAGGTATGGCTGAGTGGCTTAAGGCATTGGTTTGCTAAATCGACATACAAGAAGATTGTATCATGGGTTCGAATCCCATTTCCTCCGGCACGGAAGTGAAACGGGCGGGCGAAATTACGTGAGAGAAAGAACCTCTTGGTGGAGTCCAGTCCCCCGGAGGACAGAATAGCACTACTTAGTGACTAGGAGCGGAGAGCCCGTTGCGCGTTGTTTTTGTTTGACCGGCCTATCTTCTTTCTATAAGCAAGCTCCCTCCTAAAGTCCAGTCCCTGGACGGCTCTCGGTTCTTGAGCATGTTGGGGGATTAGGCGGCAGTTGAAAGAGCTGCTCGAAAGCTTGACGAACAAGCGAAAAAGCCTATCAATTCTCTTTTTTTTTAGTAAAGGGCTTTTCCCTTACTAGTCAAGTGGTAAGGTAGGGCGCTATTCGATAAAGAAAACATACTTTAGGAAGGTGGTTCAGGTAGCTCAGCTGGTTAGAGCAAAGGACTGAAAATCCTTGTGTCAGTGGTTCGAATCCACTTCTAAGCGGGCGAAGGGTCCAAAGGCCGGGAGCGAGCCGGATTTAAAAATGAAAGTGAAAGAGTAAAAAAATGTGAGCGCTCCTGCGCTATACGGCTTTTTGGCGTCGCCCTATCTTGCTGGAGGCAGATTAAAAAAGCGGTGGATTACTCGGATTGGTTCTCGCGTCCCTGTGCCCAAAAGGATGGGCGAGTTCGGTTTGAGTGTTCATCGATCGGGTGGATCTATATGCTCCGGGGTGGTGAGACGAGGTGTAGCGCAGTCTGGTCAGCGCATCTGTTTTGGGTACAGAGGGCCATAGGTTCGAATCCTGTCACCTTGATGTGACGCTGAAGTCAGCAAATACTCAAATATGAACATCCATCGACCGTTACCACCTCCTCTGACTCGTTACTTTCTATAGCAAGCACACGAGACCTATAGCTAAAGATCATATAGCGCCACAGTAGATATACGAACCTATACGGAACACTTCTCTCTTTCTCAGTGCTTTCTTTAGGCTCCTGGCTGCTCGTTGGTAGAACACAACCAATATGATATTGAGCTTGAGCATCCGGGGCTAGTTTCTTTTCTTTTCTTTTAAATATGCTTCTTTCTAAGGTGACAGGGCGAGTGGGGCCTGACGGTTTCCCGAACTTCTTCTTTAATAAGGGGGAGAGGAGCTTTAGACACTCGACTAAAAGGAGAGGAAATATCGATGGCAATCAAGGATTTCTTTCGGAAGGGGAGTTCAACACTACGCTCATTTCGTAGATCTACGATTTCAGGGTAAAGGATTTTTGCTTAGCTGCTTAGCGAATCCCCTTGCTTTTATGAAACTGTTAACATTCTCTTTGTTTTTCTCGATGCTTTGAATAGCTATCCGGATAGCAGAAGTGCAATCATTTGCGAAAGCTCTTTCTTCGCGCTCTTTTGAATCTAAGTTCTATTCGTCCTCGGGCACTCTTCCAAAAACTTTCTGATGTCTATATGCTTAACACATGAAATTGGCCTTGGCTAGAATAGCTAATAGGCGGGTAGATTGGTTGTCCTTTCTTTCCTCTTTCTTACTTCCGAGTTGGTGAGTCACTTGCTAGTGTCGACATAAGCACTTTCTCGGTTATAACTGTTAGTCCTTCTTCCAGCGTAACCATTGGATTCCCAGGAAGAGACGAAAGAGACTCGCGAAGAACAGTCAAGTGGATGGAAATAGCATAAATAGAGCCAAGCCTTCTCTAAAAGAAGCAAGTGCAAGTCCCAGGAAAGCGGCTACTAGCTAATGTCCGAAAATCCTCTGCTCATCGAAATCGAAGAGGGACATTCAAATAGTTAATCTTTCCCACTAGCTCAAGTCCCACTGCTCTTATTCCGCTAATGCCAGGAGAGCGTCTAAAAGGATATCCCTCTGGAATTGCAATTGGAGAAAAGGGGCTCCGTAGATGCGGAGAATCTTGCAAAGAGCCTAGTTGTACTACCAGCAGCCTAATTCCCATCTCCGTTCTATCAAAGGCATGAAGTGAAGGAGGTTACCGACTTTCGGTGGACGCGGAGCCAACGAGTTCAGTCGAACAGCGTAACGAGTCTAAGGTTACAGAAGCGTTCGCCAACTTTGATAGGCATAGCATTGCAAGTAAATAGAGCAGAGAGCTTACATTTCGTTTTCTGTTTTTTAAAAAGAGCTAGTGAAAGCGATAGCGATAGCTTACATAAAGTAGCAAGCTCTTCCATTCTCTTCTCCTTGCCTAGTCCGAAAGCCGTAGCCATCTCAGACTTTTCTTTTGTCGAGTGAAGTCCTGGAGTTACTGCCTTCCTCCTTTTGCTTTTGTCGACCTGAAGCTGCAGTGAAGGAGGGAATGGATTAGATTACTGAGGAATTCAATAGCTCGACTGGAAAGGAGAGGCAGGAGCATAAAAGAGTATCTGAGGAAGTAGTTTCAGTCTCAGGATCTTTTCTTTCAAGAGAAGGGGAATCTTTTCAGCGGGGTAGAGTAATGGTCAACTCATCAGTCTCATGATCTGAAGACTACAGGTTCGAATCCTGTCCCCGCCTAAAGAGAGGATGGGTTCGTTGAAGGTAGGCTAAGTCTTACACTCAACTTGCCTTCTTCTCTCGTACTTTAGCCGTAAGCTTTTGTCATTGATGTCGGAAAGGAAAGAGAAGTGGGTGCGGTCAGGTAGTTAGCCCCTGGGGTCACCCCGAGGAGACGGACATAATCGCCTGGCGAAACTCGACTTATATTACCGCCTTCTAACAGAAATGGAAAAAGAAAAAAGCTAAAGTACGAGGAAGAAGAGCTAGAGCTCAAGCTCAACGCTCTCGCGAGAGATAACATTTATAGTAACTACTTTTTAAGACCTCACACCAGATTTCCTCTTCCCCTCTAAAAGGCTATCGGGTTGTCATCGACGTTGACAAAACAGCCTCCGCAGTTTTAGTTTAAAGCTTAGCTCGGGCTTCTTCCTTTCCTTCTGCTGGCAAGTAGCTCTCCTTCTTTCCTGTAGTTTAGGATTCCCTCTCTATGCTCATATCTATTTAGTCAAAAGGCTAGTTCAATCGCTCTGAGGAAGTACTAGAACTTTTTTTCAGTATCTCAAATAGGGTAATTCGTAATGCTCTCTTCCTTCCCGAATAGAGGTTGGTAGTCCCAATCTCACCATAGCAGATCGAACCCCGGTACAAAGGTTTCATCGGCAGGCAAGTTTGTAAGGTAGAGTTCCTCGGCCTACTCCTTCGTTTTTTAAAACGACCAAAAGCACTAGGTGTGATCTAGTTCTTGTTCGTATAGTCTCAAAGTCTGCTTATAGAAAACGAGGAACCCTTCACGTATGAGATTACCTGTGAGTCTTCTGCTTCCCTTGCCTTTACAGAAGGAACGAAGAAAAGGAAGAAGGAGCTGTTAAGTAAGATGTGGCATTAGACTGTTTTCAAAAAGGTTCTTCTCGAAGTGGTCATTAGTAAGCCAAGGAATTGATTGACCCAAGGCAAAGAGTCCGTTCATGGTATAAGTCCTTCCCTTTCTAGGTGCTAATTCCTGTGATCTGACAGCGAAAGGCTTCTTCACTAGTGACTGATCAGCACATGGTACTACAATTTGACTGCTTTTGATTATACGGTACAAACCTGTCTGTTCTCCGCTCTATCTTACCTGGAAAGTGGGAAATAAACTCCCCTGTTGGTTAAACTCGTATGCCATCTTTGCTTCTTTTTCAAATCCTCCTCTCTTAGTCTTGGCTCTGCCTCGTACTACCTTCACTAGATAGAGTTGGAGCTTTCTTTTGAGTTGCATCTAGTTCAGTAGGTGCCCTGATAGTCGTGAAAGTCAAGCTACTTCCTTCTCTTCGGAGCTGCAAAGTCGCAGTGAAAGCAGTTTTCCGTTGGATAGGAAAGAAAACTTGGAAGAGTTCCCTTTCAGTGGATTTCCAAACCTATCTTTCAGAATAGAGTATATACTCTATGAATATTCATAAAGGGCTTTAGCCCCGGGTTCCAAACAGGGGGAAAGCCTCTACTAAGACTAATACCACATACCTAATACCCTAATACTAAGGTTTTCACCACTACTTTTGCAGTTGACCCGGAGAAAGGAGACTCTCAAAACGAAAGCTAAGACAGGCATCTCACACACTAAGCCAAAAAGGCTCTGAGACTGCTACTTAAGGGCCTTCTCCTGGGCATTCTCTTAAGCTTAAAAGCTAATTCACCGCTTAGCCCCCGAACTTCTTAACTGGCCTAAAAAGGCCTGGAAATGGCCATAGGAAGAACACATTCATTTGGCAGTGGGGCGGAGAAGAGAGATCTTTTCTCTTATTGATTTAGGGTAAATCCCTTGTTTAAGGCCTCGAGACTGAGTACGGAAATGCGCCAGGGCGGGCGTGAGAGAAAGAGTGATGATAAGGACATCTAGTCTAAGTGCTTATGCTTCTGCCAAAAGGTCCATACCCTTGAATCTAATCTTTCTCGATCGAAGGCTTTAGCATTCCAATCGAAGAAGCGATGGCACCTCCGCTTGACCGAACAAGTCAAGTCCGTTACTCACAGTATCTTCATTGACTGGAATCGCTTTTTACGCTTGCCAAATCATTGAATTTGAGTCGTTTTCTTAGTCCTTAGGGCAAAGTTTAGATAGAGACTAAGTGAGTACTTCTTTGAGAAGAGCAGTGGTTTATTTAAAAACAAATCTTTCACGACAACCTCTTATGCGATATCGGTTATCGCAATATCCGCTGCAGCCTCTCTGTCGCATAATCGGCTGTTACCCCAAAAGGAAAAGAATCCAGAAAAGAGAGATAGGAAAGAATCAAAAAGCTTGGAAGGATGTAAGGCTAGCACCGAATCGAAGGCAGGTATAAGGAAAGGAATCCAATTGGTCAAACCCACAGGAAGACGAAGACAAAAGCACTCGATCGACTCGCTATAGGGAAGTAGCAAGGATCCTATAAATTACTTCTACGCTGGCAGGAACCATCTTCAATCATCTGGCCCGACATCAAGAATTGAACTATCTGGAAAAAAGGATTACCTTTGCCCTAGGCTATTGACCTTTTTTACCTTTGGATGATGGATTGCAAAGGAGCAGAGATTCGTTAGAGCGCGAAGAGAGAGCGAAGAAGCTAACGGATTAAGACGGAATAAGAAATGAATTAACAAACAATATCATGAAATTCAATTGCGCATTTGAGAGCATCTATCTCATACTTGTCGGCCTGGCGCGGATGGCGCGTTTAAGCGAAAGAGAAAGAAGGTCAACTTGGGAAATCCCTTCGGTATCGGCATCGGTAGGATTCACAGCTGATTAAAGACCAGCTCCTTTCCATCCGGGCGTTGATCCAGCTAACGAGCAACTGGTTCGTCTTTACCCACTTAGTGTACTTAGGATTTGAGGAGTTCTTTTCATCGTCTGTGAATTGGTTGGGCTGTGGGCGAGGGAGAGGGGTGATCGAGAATAGAAGCTAGCAGCCGATCAATCCAACAGAGGCAAAAACTGGCTCTTTCGAAGGAGGTGGTTATAGAAAGAGATCAGAGTAGAGGTAGGTTGATGGTGTAGTTTCACTCTCAAAAGGGCGGCCGTTAACGCTTGATTAAGCCTTAGGCTATTCGATCGATATCTCCTTAATAGAAAGAAGTTCCTGGTGCAGGTGAGGAAGAAAAAGTGGTTGGTTTGCGGAGGAAAAAGAATCATTCGATTAGGCAAACCTGAAGCGAGAGAGAGCTTCTCGGTAGAGGTAGTAAAGCTAAGAGCTAGAAAGTAGCAAACCGTAAAAGCTAGCCAAAAGGCATATGAGGGAGGGGGTTTGCTCGGCTCCGCTCGGAGAGGGAAGGAATCCATTCAATTTCCAAAAGCCAAGTAAGGAGGGCCTAGAGCAACAAACTCTCCACCAGATGGTTCGACAACTGATGGACGACCGGCCTACATACGAGTCAAAAACGGATAATGAAGCAAGAGAGGATTTCTTTTATAACATCTGATTCTCAAGTTGATGATTCACCAACAGATATCCTGATGAAACATCAGATATGGGGTATATGCTACTGGAGAGTAAGCAATAGCTCGAGCTATCGCTTAGGAATTTGTGCTTGCCTTTGTCGGCCCTCCGGGGATGGGAAGGGAGTTTTTGGAAGACGGAATCTTACTTATGTAAGGTGGCGCGCTGTCTGTCTCGAAAATTGGCTAGTGCACGCAAAGAGCGCGTTGTCGCGCTAAGCATGATCAATAGAACCTGGCTGGGAATCCGTCTGAAGCCTATAGTCTCACAGGGAACTGACTGGGTGTGCCATACACAATTTCCCTTCCGTTCTTTCTCTAAGATTTTAAGGCCCTTCGCTTCGCCGAGCTGACCACCCCTCGTTTGTTCATAGCTGCTCCAGGTCGGTGGAGTGTGAATTATTTAGTTCTTTTAGTTCTTGGGTTGCGCAAAAGCGTACTCAGCGTCCATCTGGAGTGAATTGTTCTGATAGCGGAAAGGCTGCTGAGTGCGTTGGATCTGAGGAATTGCATAGATATAGTTCCCGCCCGTCAGGACCCTGCTGACCTAGCGTTAGAGTAGAGCGAAGCTCTTTGTTCTTGGAAGTAGAAAAGATATCGGCTAGTACGAAGCGCAAGTAAGCTTCTATTCTATGTGAGTAAAGGGTGCCCTCTCTCTCTATAAAGAATGACCATTAGGAGAGCAGGCAAAGCCCACCGTATCTTCCTATTTTTTTCCGAAAGGCTAAGAGCGGACTCTTCCTTCAAAGCGGAAAACACATTGAAAAGACCGGTAATACCGACTCTCCGGGTAAAAAACTAGAGCTATTCAAAGCCGAGACTCTTCCTAGACTAGGGCCAAGGTAAAGGCAAAAAACGGATTCGTGAACAAGAACAGCAGATAAGATCATAGCGCTTTTTCCTCCAACAGAAAGGACTAGCAGCGCTTATTCCGACAAGGCTGAACAAGAGTAATGAGCAAGAGCAAACAAGAGAGAAGAGCTGATTGAATTCTCACCCAAGGGTCACAGGGATGGATTTCTATTTAAAGCTGGTATGAGCTCAAAAAGAATGGAATCCGGATCCGGAGGTGACTTCGCTACACTTGTTTATAGAAGGAAATCCCCAGTCGACTACTGACTTTCTCGTGACCCTAACAGGATTTTTTTGGCCTGATTGATTCTCCCATAGATGAGGAAATTCTTAGGTTGAAGAGGCCGATGGAAAGAAAGTTGAACCGAGGGCGTAGTGCTCTAAAAGAGATTCCGCCTCATATTCCTCTGGCCAGCCATGCTGCTCAAGATAGGCGCGAACCCTTTCCCCCACTTCGGGAGAAGGGCTGTCGTAAACTCGACAACACATTCCTCGGCCTGATCAACAATCTTAGGGTGCTATCAGAGCCGCAGGGGATGAGAATTCATCTATTGATTCCACATGCACCTGAATCTATCTATTGATAGGATATTTTCAGTGAAAGCCGGGAGTGGGTTAGCAGCAAGGTCATCCTCTCTTTTGAAACAACCATTTTTGTCTGGGTCAATTCAAAAGGAAAATCATAGTTTTTGTTGCCTCGGTTGTCTACCTAAATTGCTAGATTTGGCAGGCGGAATTGCTAAATACCAGATGAGTCCCATCGTGCTATCAGAGGCGTAATGCCCTTCAATTACTAGTACTATAAATCCGGAAAATGGCACTGGAGCGGATCCTTTTTGTCTTTCTGATCGACCTGAAGCGTGGGCATCGTCCTTTGCCATAAGCAATTCTCGAAGATTCTCGCATTCGAGTCAAGGAGATGAAGACTGTGCCTTCGACCACGGAGAAGTGGATTCAAACTACGGATACGCAGCCCTACTAAGAGAAGGGGCGGAGACCAGCTACTTTTTTAACAGCACACAAGCTATATCTTCACGTCCATGAGAACCAACGACAAAAGTGAAAAACAAAGCATCCGGGGATCCCGTCATGTTTGAAGCTCTGAAATGACCTTTTGTCTCTCTCCCGTTCTATGTACCAGCCCCTAGTTTCAGAGAAGGAATCGAGAGAGGCAGTCGGATATCAAGAATCACTTACCCTGCGTTAGTAGAGTGAGGAGTGAACGGATGTATTCCACAGTGCCGCTAACGGAACTCTTTATTGATTGTGTTTACAGAGTCGCTTCTCCTTACAACTCTTCCTTTCCTCTTCTCGTGCCCTTTCCTAAGCCTAAGGGCCACGTCCTTAACTCTATTACCTTCTATTTTCGCTCTGACACTTCTCTTTTACCCTTAACTTCTCACTGTGAAACTTCTATCTAACTTTAACAAGTAAGCCAGTCTAAGACCCCTTACGTTATCACATAAGTACGTAA